ATAACTTAATCCTTGAATAAAATATTTTTTTTGTTCCTATTCGACTTTCTCATAAAAAGGGAGATGTAAAAAAAGTGTAAAAGTGTAAAGGATTACTTCGTTCTTGATAGTTATGTACTTAATCGGGGATAGGAGCATACTCTGGATCGAAATCATGGGGAGTACTACTTAGTTGTTTCTACGAACTTAAAGCCCCAATTCAATTTTCTTGATGTTGAAATATCCGGTTGGATAATTTTCATAATTTACATTACTAATCCTTTTTGTATCTTGGTGTTCCTAATCATCCACTCGTTTTTGCTCAATCCTCTATTATTCTTATAGTAATACAACTATGGGAATAGATAGTAAAAACTTTATAGAGTTGGATCTTTTAAACCCGCTTCAAGCCATGATGACTAATCAAGCTTGGGGTAAACAGTATAGACTGTTGTTTTCCTTTTCATTTAACTCTTGTACATAGGCAATGAGACTTCATTTTTTTACTGCAAAGTTTTAAGCTGTTTTCTTTCACTCATATAACTATCTGGTTTAGTTCATCAACTTAACTGATGAATAAAAAAATGAAAATGGATTAAATTCATTTCATTTTTTGCTAGAAAAGAAAAATTAAATAAGAGAAAGTTTCTATTTTAACGAATCACACGTAGAGATATTGATAACACACATAGAGTTAATGGTATTTCATAACTAATTGATTGAGCAGTAGCTCGTAGACCACCTAAAAAGGAATATTTATTGTTTGATCCATATCCTGACATAAGAAGTCCAATGGGAGCAATGCTTGAAATAGCAATCCATAAAAAAACACCTAGACTGAGATCGGCTAGAACAAGATGATAGCCAAAAGGAATTACTGAATAACTTAACAAAATGGATATTACAGCTAGGGAGGGACCGATACTGAATAAACGAATATTTCCTCTAGATGGCAGAAGATTTTCTTTGAAAAGCAATTTTATCCCATCTGCTAGAGCTTGAAGAATCCCCAACGGGCCCGCATATTCCGGCCCAATACGTTGTTGTATCCCGGCGGATATTTCTCTTTCTAACCAAACAATTACGAGTACACCTATTGTAATTCCTAATACAGTAATTAAAATAGGGACAAACACCCATATGATACCATAGATTTCTTTTAAGAATTCCAACCTAGAAAAAGAATTGATAGCTTGTATGTCTGTTGTATTAATTATCATTTCAACGATCAACTTCTCCCATAATGATATCTATGCTACCTAGTATCGTCATAATATCAGCCAATTTCATTCTTTTAACTAATTGAGGAAGAATTTGCAAATTGACAAAACCCGGCGGTCGAATTTTCCATCTCCAAGGAAAAACATTCTGATCGCCTATCATAAAAATCCCCAATTCTCCTTTTGGAGCTTCGACTCTTACATAAAGTTCTTGCTTCGACAATTCAAAAGTAGGAGAAGGCTTTTTACTAATGAATCGGTAGTCAAAATCATTCCATTCGGGATTTCTTACTCCAGCAAAGCGCCGGGTTTCTAAATTCTCATAGGGCCCTCCCGGAATTCCTTCCAGAGCCTGTTGAATAATTTTTATAGACTCTGTCATTTCACCGATTCGTACTAAATAACGAGCTAATGAATCCCCTTCTTGTTGCCATTGGACTTCCCAGTCAAATTCGTCATAACACTCATAATGATCAACCTTACGAAGATCCCACTGTATTCCGGAAGCTCGTAACATTGGTCCTGATAAACCCCAATTTATTGCTTCCTCTTTACTAACAATGCCTACCCCTTCAACTCGTTCTAAAAAAATAGGATTTCGTGTAATAAGCTTTTGATATTCAGCAACCTCCCTTAAAAAATAATCGCAAAAATCCAAACACTTATCTATCCAGCCATGAGGTAGATCAGCGGCTATTCCTCCAATACGAAAATAATTATGCATCATTCGCATACCGGTGGCAGCTTCGAATAGATCATATATTAATTCTCTTTCTCGAAAAATATAGAAGAAGGGAGTCTGTGCACCAATATCTGCCATAAAAGGCCCAAGCCATAACAAATGAGAAGCTATACGACTCAACTCCAACATAATTACTCTGATATAACTAGCTCTTTTAGGTACTTGAATATTCCCCAACTGCTCTGGTGCATTTACAGTTATTGCTTCTGTAAACATAGTAGCTAAATAATCCCAACGTGTTACATAAGGCAAATATTGTATAATTGTTCGGTTTTCTGCAATTTTTTCCATCCCTCTGTGTAAATAACCCAATATTGGTTCACAGTCGATAACATCTTCACCATCTAGAGTAAGGATGAGTCGAAGAACACCATGCATTGATGGGTGCTGAGGGCCCATATTGACTATCATGAGGTCTTTTCTTGTGGCCGGTACAGTCATAGGTTTTTTTTTCGATTCATTCTTCCATGAATTTCTGAAAAGGAAAAGAGGGACATCAAAAAAAAATTTAAATTAACGAGTTTTTGTCTCTCGAATATTCAGCTGACTAATTAATTCTTTATAACGGGCTCTATTTTTTTTTAATAAATAAACTAACAGGCGCTGGCGTTTTCCCAGAATTTTCCGCAGACCTCGCTGAGATAAAAAGTCTTTTTTGTGCAATTGCAAATGGGAAGTAAGTCGTCGTATCTTATTAGTAAAACAGAATACTTGAAATTCAACAGACCCCGGGTTTTCTTCTTTTTCTTTTTGTGAAATAACGGAAATGAATGAATTTTTTAGCATAAAATAACCCCCCTTTTTTACAAATATTTTTTTTACCTATCAGTAATAATAATGTGAGTTAGTTTAATTTGGTATATACAATAAACTCATTTTTTTTTGAATTCTATATCGAATTTTATCAACTAAAAAGAATCAATCAAATTAAACGTGGATTCGGATAGGCATACAAAAAACAGTCTATTTTGCATTTTTAAAAGAAAATTGTTTAAATCTACAAATTAATAAGAAGATTTTCTTTATTAGTTTTTAGAAATAATAGATACCTCATTACATTAAATTAGTATCATATATTAGACTAAAATGTAAGACAAGCTATATGTGCATTTGTTTTTTTTTTTTTCATATACCAGATATGGTACAGGATATATAGGATATAAAGTCTCATTAAGCATGTGGGTACATATATATCCTTAACAGATTGAAACGACTGCCATTATTTGTATCAAACCAATATCGATTCATACAAGCTAAATCTTCTAATCGATAATTGGGCCAAAGAAAGAATTTTAATTTAATTAATTGATGTTTACCAAGATCATTATTTTCATTCAAAAATTGACCACAACTTTTTAAATTATTTCCATTCCAAAATAGTCTATTTTTATCCATATCTTGTTTATTCTTTGAATGGAAACAAATTAGAATTCTCAACTCTCTACGACGTCGAGACGATAAAATATTTTCGGGGAAAAGCAAATAAGAATCATTCTTTCCAGTTGGATGCCTTCGAATGGATTCATCAAAATCTTCCTTATCGGCATATCTTTGCTCTTGGTATCTTTGATTAGTCCGACACTTACTTTTATGAAGTAATGAAATATTTATGGTTTGGTGTATGATAAACTGTCCTGATTTTTTTACAGACAGACGCAGAGGTTCGATAACCAATCTCCCCCTTTTGATCAATTCTGTAAGAGTTAAATTCTTCTTAATCAGCATTATATCAAGATTTATTTCTCTCCTTTGAATAGAGGATAGGGTTATTTTTTTTGGATTTCTCAGTCTAAGCAGGAGGCAATATACTTTGATATTATTAATCATTCTTTGGTTCAAAGCACCATCCCATCTCAATTGAAAAAGTAAATATCTTTTCAAGAAGAAATCTAGTTCTGCTTCCGTATTGCTCTTGTATGGTTTTTTCTTTTGTCGCTTTTTCATGTCCGATTCCGAATAAGTTTCGGTAATCTCGTTTTCTTGGTTTTGCATATTTGATACAAGATCTTTTTGGTTTTCAAATTCTTTTTCTTTTTTATTTTTGAATTCAAAATACTTTTTTTCGGTATATGGTATAATTTTTTTTTTATTGATATTTTGAGATTCATTAAGATTTTCATTTATATTCAAACTTAAAAAAAGGAATTTGCTTGGTATAAACCAGGGTTTCATTTTATATGCATTATAAAGTAGGAAAAATTCTGGAAAGAACCAAAATTCCATATTCGATATAGGATGACTTAGTATTTCGGCATTCATTCCCATCCAATCCCATTTTTTTTTTTGATTGGGTGAATTGCTTTCTTCATCTTGATGAACCAGAAAATAAAAAAGATCTTTTTTATCAATTTTATCAATTATTTGATAATTAGTAGCCTCGGTTTTAGTCTTTTTATTCCTCTTGGTATTGACTTTCACCCAAGCTTCAATATCTATTTTTTTTCGAAGACAAAAATTGATGATTTTCCAATCAAAAAATTTTCGATCTTCATTTTTTTCCATATATATAATAGCACTTTTTCCTAGAAAATTATTGATAGGGATATAGCCAAATGGATCCAATATTTTTCTTTTTTGTGTATTGTAATTATAAGAATTCTTTGGAGTATTATTTACTTGGTTTACTTGGAATGGTGATCTATAAATAGATGGGTCTTCCCTCTTTTCATAATTAATATATCTATAAGATAAAAGATTATATCTAGAGTATTTTTGAAAATTTTCTTTCTGATTTGTTAATAAATCTACTTCGTAATTATTTTGTTCTTTTTCATATAAATTCTCTTTGGTTAAATTTTTCTCTTGAATTGTACGACATTGATTGGTACTATTTTGCCACCTTTCTCCTATTAATTTAGACCATCGAATCTGAGATAAATGGTATTGATAATGATCTCTTAACCAGCCTTTCCATTGATTTTTTTTTAAGTTCGGGAGTTTCTTATCTTTGAATTCAGAATTAAATATTCCTTGTCTTTCAAAATAATTTTTTATTGAAGTTTTAAGAAAAAAAGATGTTCCATGATATTCAAAAATAGATTTTAACTTGTTTAAGTTAAGAACTTGGGATTGTGATAATTTGTAAAATATATGTGCTTGTGAGAGGGAGGATAATTTATGTGAATTATTATTACTAAGATTATAAAAGGGTTTTTGTATAGTTGAAATAAAGTCAATTGTATTTTCATCAGTTTTTTTACCTTTTTCGTGATTTTTTTTAGTATTGGAAATGGGTTTAGAAATAAAATTATTTATTGATTCAAGAAAACGTTTTATATACATTCTGGAACTATTAATGATATATAGAAGGATATCTATGTAGCTTTTTTCAATAAATAATTTTATAAAAAAAGAAAATTTACGAATTAATCGAGCACTGCGTCTTTTTAATATTTGCCAAATCTTTTTTGGTAATTCTACTTTTTTAGCATTATAATTACTTTTATTAGTGTTAGGACTAACATTTATTCCTGGAGTCACTTTTTTTTTTTCTTTTGTAATTCTTTCTATTTTTTTTATAATTGTACTTGTTCTATCAGTTAGACCTTTCATTTGTTTTTCTGTCCGTAAAGAATTTGTCCAATTTCGAGATCTAATTCGATTCGTGGATTCATTAATTATTTGATTGTGCGTTATAGAATCCTTTTCTTTTTTAGTTTCGTTTGATTTATCTACTTCTTTCAATCGACTAAATAAAATTTTCTTTATTTTTGAGATTTCGTTTATTATTGGTTTTAAAAATAGATGGCTTTTGCTAAACCATTTGTTTGTTTTTTTTGAGCTAGTTAGAAACAATCTTGTTCTTTCTTTTAACACTTGTAGAATTTGAAAGTAGTTTTTTTTGAAATTTCCCATTTTTTTTTCGAGTTTCTTTAAAATAGGTTCAAAAAAGGAAGACCCTTTTCTGGGAGAACCAAAAGGAAGCTCAGTTTCCATTCCCCAAACTGTTAAAAAACAAAAAAAATCCTTTTGCCCCTTTCGATCCATATAACAAGATCTTAGCTTAGATCTGTGCCAAGGTTTTAGACAGAAAGGAAAGAGGATTTTTATCTGAATGCCATCTATTAACCAATTTTTTGGAAATTCTGTTTCTGATAATTGAACACCGTTATAGGTGCATTTGATATGTATTTCTTTATTCCATTCCTTTAAATCCTCAGACCATTCAGGACCTTGCAATAGTACCATACGAACAATATTTTTAGTTATTATTAATGAAGGTAATATAATATATTTTCTAAGAGACGATTGAGTTATTAACATTAAACCCCTTATTATTTGCGCAAGTGGAATGGTATCCCAAGCTTCTGCTATTTCTATTCGTGCTTTCTCCTTTCTTTTGTTCTCTTCTTTTTTGTCTTTTTCTGTATAATCTGAAATTTTTAGTTCTCTCCTCTCGCTCATCCAGTTTCGAAAAATGAGTTTCATTAGCCCGGAGGTCTCAAACGAAAGAAGGTCGAATTTTTCTATTCTATTCAAAAAAAGAAGAGAGTGCGCATTTGCTTGAAAGAGTTCCCAAATAACTGTTTTACGTCTTTGTGCTCGCATAGAGCCTTTGATTATGTCGCGACGAAAATCCGATTGTTGCGAATAGTGTATCAAAGCGACTTCGTCTGTTTGATCAGGATTGTTAGTATCTTTATTAGTAGTATCCTTAGTTTCTTGATTATCACTAAAAATCACCACATGTTTAGCTTTTCTTGAACGAATCTCATGATCAAGGGGTACTTCTTCTTCACTCTCTCCTTCTTGTTGTTCTAATTCATTGATTAATTTGTATGACCATCGAGGTACTTTTTTACTGATTTCTTTTATTCCTAGAATTTTTTTATTTTTTTTATTATTAGTTATAATTGCATGGACTAAAAATTTTAAAAATGTTGTTTCTTTTTCAAAATCCATTCCTTCTTGTTCTGAAAACAAAAAAGATTCTTTCAAATTTAAATTTGATTCTCTTTCTATTTGACTGATTAAAGTCAAGAAATAATTCATTTTTTTTGAGAATAATTTTTTTGCAAATCTATCTATTTTCTGTTCAAATTTTCGTAGATCATTATCAGCAATAAAGATAGTATGAAGTTTATTTATTTCTATAAAACTTTCTGGTACATTTTCATTTATAATTAAAGGGGAAAGAATTTTTTTGATTCGTCCACGATGTGGTCCATTTAATAAAGGATCATAGATTTGTTGCAAGTATTTTTTTTTATTTCTTTCATTACACAATCTAATTTTTTTTTCTAGTATATCGACAGAAAGAGCTCCTTTTTCTATACCTTCAATTCGATTTATCAACTCATTTTTTAAATTATTTTTTTTTTGTTGATTAGTATAAACCCAATAATTGTAAAATTCATCTTTTTTTAGTATTGATAAGGGTCTCTTTCTTTGTATCATTTCCCAAAAAGCGGATAAACTCGGTGGAAACGAAAAACATATTTTTTTTTTTCCATAACTTTGGCATGTATAAAAAAAATATTGTGACATTTCAGTTCGTATAGCATTTTCAAATCTATTATTTTTTATATATCGCATTGGTCGATTCCATCGATTAGAATT